TGTGATAAATTCATACCAATCCACCGAATTTTTTTTATTTTGATGTAAAAGATTTATGGATGAACTTAACAATTTGGATAATATATCCAAATCTATTCCTTCCTGATTGAAGAAAGGAATTCCTATGACTCCAACGAACAACGTAAATAAAACTAATACAAGCATCGGAAATAACATAGTATTGTCTGACTCATGGGGATATGAGAAAGTGCTTTTAGTGCCAAAACGAGTAATACTAATAAAAGGCTGCACCGTGCTTCTTACATTTTCATTACTATTTTCATTACTATTAATTCGATATGTGTTTAAAAAATAAGTTTTTTCATTGTTTTTCGTCGTTAATAAATATAATAAACGCAAATTTTTTTTAATAATTTCGGGTCCTTCTTTATCTTTACCCCATAGAGACATTGAATAGAACGAACTACTTTTTTTGCCACTGTAAGTTTGAAAATAAACGTTTAAATGTCCTTCAAAAGCAAGTAAATAGATCCGAAACATATAAAATGCAGTTAATCCTGCTGTGGACCAAGCTATTATTGCAAAAATAGGTGAATACAACCAACTATCATTAAGAATTTCATCTTTGGACCAAAAACAAGCAAGGGGTGGAATACCAGAAAGAGAAAGTGTACCCAATAAAAAAGCAGTTTTTGTAATTGGTACATGTTTTCTTAAACCGCCCATAAGAACCATATTCTGACTTTTATCTGGAGAATATCCAACAATAGCTTCCATCGCATGAATAATTGATCCAGATCCTAAGAACAACAATGCCTTCGAATAAGCATGAGTAATCAAATGAAATAAAGCAGCTCGATAAGACCCCATACCTAGAGCTAACATCATATAACCCAATTGAGACATTGTAGAATAAGCTAAGCTTTTCTTAATATCTTTTTGAGCAAGAGCTAAAGTGGCTCCTAAAAATAATGTTATTATACCTATCAAAGCTATTAGATTTAGAATGTAAGGTATAACTATGAAAAGAGGAAGAAGCCGAGCTACAAGAAAAATTCCTGCTGCTACCATAGTAGCGGCATGTATAAGAGCCGAAATGGGGGTAGGCCCTTCCATGGCATCAGGTAACCATACATGAAGGGGAAATTGGGCGGATTTAGCAACAGCGCCGGCAAATAATAGGGAGGCGCATAAAGTAACAAATAAAAAATTAACTTCATTATTATAAACCAAGTTATTGAATATTTCAAACAAATCCCGAAATTCGAAACTACCTGTTATCCAATAAAAACCCAAAATTCCTAATAATAAACCAAAATCCCCGACACGATTAGTTACAAACGCTTTTTGACAAGCATTCGCGGCACTGGGTCGTGTGAACCAAAAACCTATTAATAGATAAGAACACACTCCAACTAATTCCCAAAAAATATAAATTTGTATCAAATTAGAACTAGTAACTAACCCCAACATTGAAGTATTGGAAAAACTCATATAAGCAAAAAATCTCAAATATCCCTGATCATGAGACATATAATTGTCACTATAAATAAGAACCATAATTCCAACAGTAGTGATTAATATCGACATAATAGAAGTAAGTGGATCAACCAAGCAGCCAAATTCTAAAGAAAAATCATTATTGATGGTCCAAGACCATACATATTGATAGACAGAATTATTATTTATTTGCTGAATAGAAAAAAGGGCTGAAAAAACCATAACTATACTTAATAATAAAACACTAGGAAAAGCCCATATACGGCGAAGATTTTTTGTTGCCGTTGGAAAAAGTAGAAGTCCTGTTCCAATTAAGATAGGAACTGGAAGTGGAATGAAAGGTATAATCCATGAATATTGATATGTATATTCCATAAAAAAAAAAAAAAAAAAAAAATTATCTTAATTAATTGTTTCTGAGTCACCGGTTCTTATTTCTTTTCTTTTGAAAGGGGTCGGTTAATAAAAAAAAATTAAGATATATAAAATAAAACTTAAATAGAATTTTCTAGCCTTAATTATTCTGAATCTTTCCAAACTACTTCAAATATTTAAAATCAAGAGGTTATAATTGGTCAAATGATATAAATAAGTCACTAGTGAAAAAGAAATACGTATTTAATTTTATTAATACTGAATTGTTAATATTAAATTCAAATTTTTAAATAAAATTTTATGAAGATAAAAAATGAAAATTAGAATTTTCATTTTAATTATTACGTATTGCAATAATTTTTTTATATCTATAGAACAAGGATAAATAATTATACCAAAAACAGTATTTGATATGAATCATAAAGCCCATAACTAAAACTATTTATTGTAATTCGGTTATTTAGAATCATTAACCAATTTGTTTTGTAACTAATTGTTTGTCTTCCATTACAATAAAAGCTATTTGTAGGAAATGCTATGATATCCAACACTTTAATTTTACGGAAAAAAAAAGGGGGCAAATAAAATGCCTTTAAATTATGTATTTTGTATCCTTTATTTTGTATCCTTTAACAGATTAACTAATTATCTCATTTGATAATTTCAATTTTGTGGACTCTTTCTTCGAGCTTGACCAATTAAATTAATATTAAATTAATTAATATAATAGAAAAAATTATTAAAGTTTTTTTATTTTTTAATTAAGCGGGAGAAGGGTTGGGTTATTAAACTTTTCGATTTTTTTATTACATGTATAAATGTAACACGACAAAAATAGAAAGAAAACGAAACGGACAATCTTTCTTTTTTTTTTTTTTTTATTTTATCAACTTCAATCTATTTGGCATAGTGTACCTTATCGTTCTTATTAATATTTTATGTGATTTTTACCCCCCCCCCTTTTTTTTTGGAGTCTAATTTAGAGAAAAAATAGATAGAGAATAGTAAAGAACAATTGATTTTGAACAATAGATGTCTTTCACATCCAACCGAAAAACCTATTATAACTTTTTAATGGCAGTTCCAAAAAAGCGCACCTCTATTTCAAAAAAACGTATTCGTAAAAATATTTGGAAAAGGAAGGGATATAGGGCAGCATTGAAAGCTTTTTCGTTAGCGAAATCTCTTTCTACCGGGAGTTCTAAAAGTTTTTTTTGTGTAACAAATAAATAATCTGAATCGTTCTAATAACTAATAAAGTGATATAATTTTGTTTATAGTTTATTTATAAGATTTATAAGTTATAAAAATGATAAATAATATTTATCAATGTTAATTAATATTAACATCATAATAGTATAGTAAAAGAATAAATATTAATATATAAGATAAATTACAATATAAACAATATACATTAAAAATAAAATAAATAAAAAAGAATTAGTCTCATAATGTTTTAATTTAAACGAATATAAAATTGAATTTTTTTTACTTTAATTTGAAGCCAAATTTTTCTTTCGTTTCTGATATAGATAAGAATTCTGTTGTCTACTGAATTCTAAAAATGAATGGTACTTTTTTGTTTGAAAAAAGGGTAAACGCAAGCGCAAGGTTTCGCCTTTCATTTTAGTATGTTTTATCATTTTCCGGATGGGGATTATCACTTTCCCCATCGCCCTTACTCAATAATAAAAAGAATTTTTTTTTAGTTATATTTTTGATTTTATATTATAAAGAAGAGGTCGTTGAAACTAATTGATTAAGTTTAAAATGTTTTTTATAATCTTTTAAACCATTATTTTGGGTTTTAGAAATTATTATCACTATATAAATTCCTTAAACCCAATTAAATTAATAAAAGCCCCGTTTACATTTTTAGGTAGTTATATGACGAATGCGCCAATTTTGAGTGATCCATTTTAGATCCTATGTTTCGATTGGAAGATCGATCAAGATATAATATATATATTAATTAAAAAATTTAGAAAATATTTTGAAGTACGGTACAATTTCTATACGAAATTTTTTTATATGATTCATATGACCATCCCAAATACCTAACTTAATGGGTTTGCTAAATCTTAACGCAAATTCTCTACACAACAAAAAATCCTAACGCAACCTAACTATGCAAATATTTACATAAATCTTTTGAGTGTATCGCTGAAATTGTGTTATATAAAAATTCTATTTTTTTATTAATCGATAAAATGAATTTTTTATTTTAGATTAATAAAATAAATGATAAAAGAAATTAATCATTAAAAAATGCAAACGAGGCAGAACATTTTTTTTACTTATATCCAGGGATTGAAGTAAAAATTATCTAGTTACAACTGTTACATTTTAGTTTTAGGAGAGCATAAAGTAATAGCCTACGAAAAAATACATTGTTAGTTCAGTTAAATAAAATTGACATCCTAAAATACTAAATAACTAAATAAAAAGATAATAATAAGAAAAATCAATATTATTAACGTTAACGAAAACGTTTTAATCCCTAATTTTTAAACAAGTTTTTATTCATCAATTTGAATGGTTTCCTAAAAAAAAAAAAAAATATTGGATTGAATTAACTCCTTCAAGCTCGACGATTGAATAAAAATAGGTTATTATGATTTCGAATAAGCCGCTATGGTGAAATCGGTAGACACGCTGCTCTTAGGAAGCAGTGCTAGAGCATCTCGGTTCGAGTCCGAGTGGCGGCATGGCATCTTCTAAAAGAGTAAGTCCTATAATGAATTCAATTCCCGATTTCAATTCCTATAATTGCGGGACGCCCTTATTAATTTAATAATTTTTATGATATTTTCAACTTTAGAGCATATATTAACTCATATATCCTTTTCGATCGTTTCAATTGTAATTACAATTCATTTGATAATTTTATTAGTCGATGAAATCGTAGGACTAGATGATTCGTCAGAAAAGGGGATGATAGCTACTTTTTTCTGCATAACAGGATTATTAGTTACTCGTTGGATGTATTTGAGGCATTTACCATTAAGTGATTTATATGAATCATTAATTTTTCTTTCGTGGAGTTTTTCCATTATTCATATTATTCCGTATTTTAAAAAACATAAAAACCATTTAAGCGCAATAACCGCGCCAAGTGCTATTTTTACTCAAGGTTTTGCTACTTCGGGTCTTTTAACTGAAATGCATCAATCCGCGATATTAGTACCCGCTCTCCAATCCCATTGGTTAATGATGCACGTAAGTATGATGGTATTGAGCTATGCAGCTCTTTTGTGTGGATCATTATTATCACTAGCTCTTCTAGTCATTACATTTCGAAAATTCATAAGGATTTTTAGTAAAAGCAATAATTTCGAAAATGAGTCAGTTTACTTTAGTGAGATTCAATACGTGAACGAAAGAAACAATGTCTTACGAAACACTTCTTTTATTTCGTCTCAAAATTATTACAGGTATCAATTGATTCAACAATTGGATCGTTGGAGTTATCGTATTATTAGTCTAGGGTTTATCCTTTTAACCGTAGGTATTCTTTCGGGAGCAGTATGGGCTAATGAAGCATGGGGATCATATTGGAATTGGGATCCAAAGGAGACTTGGGCATTTATTACTTGGACCATATTCGCTATTTATTTACATATTAGAACAAATAAAAATTTTGAAAGTGTAAATTCTGCAATTGTGGCCTCAATGGGCTTTCTTATAATTTGGATATGCTATTTTGGGGTTAATCTATTAGGAATAGGGTTGCATAGTTATGGTTCATTTACATTAACATCTAATTGAATAAAAGACTTGACGAATATAAACATAGGACGGCATACAGATATATATACGAAAACTTCATGTAAACAATCAAGAACCATTTGAATCATTTCCATTACTTGATTCAAATGGTTCTCACAAATTCAAAAGATATCTAGTTATAATAGAATTCCAATTTATTTATTTGACTTAAAAGAATATAAAAGACTCATTTTTTTATTGTACAATCAACCATTTTTAAAATCATGGGATTTCAGTTTCATTTTTTGGTTTACTCACAAAAACTATCGAAAAAAATAATTGGATATAATAGCTTCGACCTTGTCAACTGATAATGATAAAACGAAATCGGGATAAACACCAATACCTATTACAGGTAAAAGGATAGAGATCGAAACAAATAATTCTCGCGGTCCAGAATCAAAAAAATAAGAGTTTGGGGCATTAAAAAGCTTGTATCCATAGAACATCTGGCGTAACATAGATAATGAATAAATAGGAGTTAATATCATTCCAATTGCCATTACAAAAGTAATTAATATTTTTGTCATGAAAAGATATTTTTGACTAGTAAGTATTCCAAAAAAAACTAACAATTCGGCAACAAAACCGCTCATACCCGGTAATGCAAGAGAAGCCATTGATAAGATACTGAAAGTCGTGAATATTTTTGGAATTGCGATAGCCATTCCGCCCATTTCGTCGAGATAAACAAGACGTATTCTATCATAACTCGTTCCGGCCAAGAAAAAAAGCGCAGCGCCAATAAATCCGTGAGAGATTATTTGTAAAATGGCTCCGTTAAGTCCTGTATCGCTTATAGAACCAATTCCTATAATTATGAAACCCATATGAGATACAGAAGAGTAGGCTATTCTTTTTTTTAAATTACGCTGACCGGGAGATGTTGAAGCTGCATAGATTATTTGAATTGTGCCTACTATAATCAACCAGGGAGAGAATATAGAATGGGCGTGGGGTAATAATTCCATATTGATCCGAACCAATCCATACGCTCCCATTTTTAATAAGATTCCGGCTAAAAGCATACAAGTACTGTAATGTGCCTCTCCATGGGTGTCTGGTAACCATGTATGTAAGGGTATGATCGGTGATTTGACAGCAAAAGCAATAAGAAATCCAATATAGAATATTATTTCCAGTGCTACAGGATACGATTGATTAGCTGATGTTTCAAAATTTAATGTTGGTTCATTGGAACCATATAAACCAATACCCAAAACTCCCATTAATAAAAAAATGGAACTTCCTGCAGTGTACAAAATAAATTTTGTAGCTGAATACAACCGTTTCTTTCCCCCCCACATGGATAGAAGTAGATAAACTGGAATTAATTCTAACTCCCACATGATGAAAAAAAGTAAAAGGTCTCGAGAAGAAAATGGTCCTATTTGACCGCTATACATTGCTAACATCAGAAAATGGAATAGTCGGGAATCTCGAGTAATCGGCCGAGCCGCTAAAGTAGCTAAAGTTGTGATAAATCCTGTCAGTAAAATGGGTCCTATAGAAATTCCATCTATTCCCAATCTCCAGTAAAAATCAAAAAAATCGATCCATTTATAATCCTCTGTCAGTTGCATTAATGGATCATCCAATTGGAAACGATAACCGAATGCATAGGTTGTTAGAAGGAGTTCCATTATACATATACCTATAGTATACCACCGAATTATCTTATTTCCTCTATGAGGGAGAAAGAAAATTAAGGAACCCGCGAATATTGGCAAAACTACAACTAGCGTTAACCAAGGAAAATTATTCATGGTAAAAACAAGATAAACTTGGACCAGAAAAACCCGTGCCCAAAATAAATAGTTTTTGAGCGCGGGTTTTTGTCGGTAAAGGTAAAAAAATCAAATGTATTCAAGTAGGGTTTTCTGGAACGTATTAATAAGCCAGACCCATACTTCGAGTTGTTTCATGCCATAAATAAACTCGAACACTCAAGAAATCTGTCGGACAGGCGGATTCACATCTCTTACAACCGACACAGTCCTCTGTTCTTGGAGCAGAAGCAATTTGCTTAGCTTTACACCCGTCCCAAGGTATCATTTCTAATACATCCGTTGGGCAGGCGCGCACGCATTGAGTACACCCTATACACGTATCATAAATCTTTACTGAATGTGACATTTGGATCTATAAATTTTTGAATGTCAGAAAGTTTCGATCTAGTAAACTTGTAAATGAATCATATATTTAGACACCAGATGAATCAATAATTTATCATAATTTTTCTAATCAATCTACTTCTGGATTGACTCATGCGATAGAGCCAAGATACTTAAATTTCTTACATTTTTGAAAACATGTATTATTACGTAATGTATGGTCATGGTAATTCTAATTTATGAATATTAGAATTTATATGATTAATACTACTTATTCAACAAATTCGATTGATTGATACGAGTTGATTTTCTGTTACGATAAATTGATGAAACAATAGCCGGGCCAATAGCTGCTTCAGCGGCTGCAATAGCTATAACAAAAATTGAAAAAATATTTCCTTTTAATTGGCGACTATCAAAAAAATCAGAAAATGTTACGAAATTCATATTAACCGCATTCAGTATAAGTTCAAGACACATAAGGGCTCTAACCATATTCCGGCTCGTGATCAATCCATAGATACCGATAGAAAATAAGTAGGCACTCAAAACAAGTACATGTTCGAGCATCATTGACCAACTCCTTATCAATTTCGATTCATTTCAATATGAACTGAACAACAATTCAACAGATTCAATTGACTAGAATAAAAAAAAGTACGGAATAAAGGCAGATTTTCTATTGTTAATAGAATAGATTGAATAATTTCTATTTTAGACATAAACAATCTTTAATTAAAGGGAAATAAATGGAATGTAATAAAACCGAACAGAGTTTAATGTGCATTGCTAATTCTATAAATTTTTTACTGTCGCGCCACGGCAATTGCACCTATCAAAGCGGCTAAAAGAATTATCGAAACGAATTCAAATGGAAGAAAAAAATCTGTTGATAAATGAATTCCAATTTGTTGACTATTACTTATCAAATCTTGCTCTATAATCTGGTTTGATCTTGTAGTCCAAATAATTCCGTACCATGACGTATCCGTAATAATAATCATGAGTAAAACAAAAATACTTGTACAAACTGGCAAAGTAACCACATCCCCAATGGTCCAAAGATTCAAATCTTTGTAATATTCTGAACCATTCATGAACATCACAGCAAATACGATTAAAACATTTATAGCTCCCACGTAAATAAGGAGTTGTGCAGCAGCTACAAAATAAGAGTTTAATAGAATATAGAATAAGGATATACAAACAAGAACCAGTCCCAATGAAAAGGCAGAATAAATGGGGTTGGTAAATAATACCACCCCCATACCTCCTAGTATAAGAACCGATCCCAGAAAGACTAAAAGAAAATCATGTATTGGTCCGGGCAAATCCATTATATGTAAAATAAGAGATAAATAAATAGAAATGTTTTTCATGACCTTATTGAGACCCGACCAGAAAATTTTTTTTTATGATTTTTGAGCAATTCCTAATTTAATCCTAAGTAAATAAATACTAAGGGATATGAATAAATGTGAGTACTATTATTGGACTAATTTCATTCTTTATCTGAAAGAGTCGTTCTAATTCTAACCGATATATTTTAAAACAATTATGGATATATTAATTAATGGATTTTCAATTCAAATTAAGACGCGTTTCTTACCAACCAATCAATAGTTGGTATTTGTAGTTATTGACCAAACAACACGAAAGAAACCTAAATTCCTTCTATATTAGTTATTAGTAAAGTAATTAGAAATTATTCGTTAATAAGAGATTTACTTATTTATTTGAGGCGAATTCAAAATTGTTCGAATTGTATAATCGTCAATTACTGACATTGGTAAACGACCCAAAGCAATTTGATTATAATTCAATTCGTGACGATCATAAGTAGAAAGTTCATATTCTTCAGTCATTGATAAACAATTCGTTGGACAATACTCAATGCAATTACCACAAAATATACAGACTCCGAAATCAATACTGTAATTAAGAAGCCGTTTCTTGCGAATATCAGTTTCCAATTTCCAATCAACAACGGGTAGATCTATAGGACATACACGAACGCATACTTCACAAGCAATACATTTATCAAATTCAAAATGGATTCGACCGCGGAAACGCTCCGCGGTGATTGATTTTTCATAAGGATATTGAATAGTTACGGGTAAACGATTTGCGTGGGATAAAGTAATCATGAAACTTTGACCAATGTACCTTGCAGCTCGTACTGTTTGTTGACCATAATTCATGAACCCAGTTACCATAGAGAACATATCGTTAATATATATATGAATAGTTTTATGTTTGTTTATTTCTCTTGTTTGAGACACGTTGTGAATATAGAATGTTACTTTACAGTGAAAAGAGTTGGAAAGAAGTTGTTAATAATAGATTACCGAGAGAAATAGGTAAAAGAAATTTCCATCCAAGATTCAATAGTTGGTCCATTCTTAGCCTCGGTAAAGTCCATCTTGTTGTGATAGGAATGAATAAGAACAAATAAGTTTTAGCTAATGTAATAAAGATACCAATTATCGCTCCAAAAACTCCACATGTTTTATTTATTTCAAAAAGCTCAGAAACATATATGTCCGGAATAGATATATTCCAACCTCCCAAGTAAAGAACTGTTACAAATAATGAAGAAACTAATAGGTTTAGATAGGAAGCAACATAAAATAACCCAAATTTTATACCCGAGTATTCGGTTTGATAACCTGCTACTAACTCTTCTTCTGCTTCTGGTAAATCAAAAGGTAATCTCTCACATTCTGCTAGGGAAGAAATAATAAAAATGATAAACCCTATAGGCTGACGCCACAAATTCCATCCCCAAAAACCATATTTTGATTGCGCCTCAACAATATCAATTGTACTTGAACTGTTAGATAATTATAGTCGGTGATACCATCACTGTTACCATCGCTATTACAGAACCGTACATGAGATTTTCACCTCATACGGCTCCTTGAAGGCCAGAAATAAATATAGGGACCGCGTCAGTATTCTTTTTTGAATCTTGATATGTTTGTAGGATGGATAACTATCGGCCGGTCCCAAATTAGACCAATTGAATTCTGTCTGTTATAATTATTTTAATTCAAAATTAAATAAAAAAAGTACTTCTGAATTGATCTCATCCTTTCTTTAATTTAATAATTTCAATAATAATTTCAATTCTTCTTTGTTCAGTAATAACTTAACTGTTCAATAAAATACTTCTTGTAAAAATATCAATAACCCGTTGGTTTCACGTACGAAAAAAAAATTCTATATTAATTAATGAATTATGACACAAATTATATATCTATTAATATGTATATGGGAAAGAATAAAAGTAACAAAGAATAAATAAAGTATATCTTTTTTTTTTTTTTTTTTTTTTTCGTTCCTATTCTTCTTTCTATTTCTGAGAAAAAGAGGGCTTTCAAAATAAAGTAAAGGATTATTTCGTTTCGAATAGTTATTTATTAAATCGGTGGATAGGAGTATACTCTGGATTGGAATCGTGTCATGGGGAGTACTGCCTGATCATTTCTACCAACTTAAAGCCCCAATTAGTATTCTTTGTTTGTATATTATGTAAAAATGTCCTTTTGGAGAATTTACATAATCTCCATTACTAATCCTTTACATATGTTCGTGTTTCTAACCATCCACTCGTTTTTGCTCAATCCCCCGTTATGCTAATACATAAAAATGATAGTGAAAACTCAATACGGTTGATCTTTTGAACCCGCTTCAAGTCAGGATGACTAATCAACCAATCTTGGGGGAAACGGTCTCTTCTGTTTATGTTTATTTCCGCTTAACTCTCTAACTCTTATACATAGAAAATGAGAATCAATCTTTTTACTGCGAATTTATATATAAGCTGTTTTCTTTCACTCATATAACTATTTGATTTAGTTCATCAACCCGAATAATGAATAAAAAAAAAATTAAGATATCCACTCAATCCATTCCAACCCTTTCCTTGAAAGGAAGGAATAGAGAAAAGTTTATGTCTATGTATCAACGAATCGCACGTAGAGATATTGATAACACACATAAAGTTAATGGTATTTCATAACTAATCGATTGAGCAGCAGCTCGTAGACCGCCTAAAAAGGAATATTTATTATTTGACCCGTATCCCGACATAAGAAGTCCAATTGGAGCAATACTGGAAATGGCAATCCATAAAAAAACACCGATATTGAGATCCGCTAAAACAAGGTGATATCCAAAAGGAACTACTGAATAGCTTACTAAAATTGATATGACTGCTATGGATGGCCCGATACTGAATAAACGAGTATCCCCCCTAGATGGAAAAAGATTTTCTTTGAAAAGTAGTTTTGTCCCATCTGCTAGAGCTTGAAGAACTCCCAAAGGGCCGGCGTATTCAGGTCCAATACGTTGTTGTATCCCTGCCGATATTTCTCTTTCTAACCATACAATTACCAGTACGCCTATTGTGATTCCCACTACAAGAGTCAAAATAGGAACAAGAACCCATAGAATTCCATAAACCTCTTTAAAAAATTCTAATCTAGAAAAAGAATCGATATCTTGTACTTCCGGTGTATCAATTATCATTTCAACGATCAACTTCTCCCATAATGATATCTATACTACCTAGTATCGTCATAATATCAGCCAATTTCATTCTTTTAACTAACCGCGGAAGAATTTGCAAATTGATAAAACCCGGCGGGCGGATTTTCCATCTCCAAGGAAAACCACTCTGATCCCCTATGAGAAAAATTCCCAATTCTCCCTTTGGGGCTTCTACTCTCACATAAAGTTCTTGTTTCGGCAATTCAAATGTAGGAGACGGCTTTTTACTAATAAATCGATATTCAAAATCATTCCATTCCGGATTCCTTTCTCTATCAAAGTATCGTATTTCTAAATTCTCATAGGGTCCCCCTGGAATTCCTTCCAGGGCCTGTTGAATAATTTTTACGGATTCTATCATTTCACCAATTCGGACTAGATAACGAGCCAATGAATCTCCTTCTTTTTGCCACTGTACTTCCCAATCAAATTCGTCGTAACATTCATAATGATCAACTTTACGAAGATCCCATTGTATTCCGGAAGCTCGCAGCATTGGTCCCGATAAACCCCAATTTATTACTTCCTCTCTACCAATAATGCCTACTCCCTCGACTCGTTCTAAAAAAATAGGATTTCGTGTAATAAGTTTTTGATATTCAGCAACTCTTGTTAAAAAATAATCGCAGAAATCCAAACATTTATCTATCCAGCCATGAGGTAGATCGGCCGCTACTCCTCCGATACGAAAATAATTATGCATCATTCTCATACCGGTGGCAGCTTCGAATAGATCATATACTAATTCTCTTTCTCTGAAAATATAGAAAAAGGGAGTTTGTGCACCAATATCCGCCATAAAAGGACCGAGCCATAACAGATGAGAAGCTATACGACTCAACTCCAACATAATTATTCTGATATAGCTGGCTCTTTTAGGTACTTGAATATTTCCCAACTGTTCCGGTCCGTTTACAGTTATTGCTTCTGTGAACATAGTAGCTAAATAATCCCACCGTGTTACATAAGGCAAATATTGTATAATTGTTCGATTTTCCGCAATTTTTTCCATTCCTCGGTGTAAATAACCCAATATTGGTTCACAGTCAATAACATCTTCACCATCTAGAGTAATGATGAGTCGAAGAACACCATGCATTGATGGGTGGTGGGGGCCCATATTGACTATCATGAGGTCTTTTCTTGTAGCCGGTATATTCATAGGTTTTTCCTCGATTCATTCTTTCATGAATTGCTGAAAACGAAAAAAAGTTCATTAAAATTCAAGATCTAATAAATCAAATAATTCAAAATGCCTTTATAAAAATAAAATTAACGAGTTTTTGACTCCCGAATATCCAACCGATTAATTAATTCTTTATAACATATTCTATTTTTCTTTGACAAATAAGACAGTAATCGTTGGCGTTTTCCCAGAATTTTACGTAAACCTCTCTGAGATAAATAGTCTTTTTTGTGTAATTGTAAATGTGAAGTAAGTCTTCGTATCCTATTGGTGAAACTAACTATTTGAAATTCAACAGATCCTCTGTTTTCGTCTTTTTCTTCTTGTGAAATAACTGAGATGAATGAATTTTTTACCATAAACTGAAATCTTCTCTCCCCCCCTCTTTTTATTTTAAGATATTTTTTATTGATAGATATCTTTATTGATCAGTAATAATAATGCCCCTAATTTTTATTTGGTATATACAATAATTTGTATTTCGTTATTAATTTCTAATTTTTTTAATTTAATAAAACTTACTCAATCCTATTTTCATTTTAAAATTGGATTTGAAAGGGGATACAAAAGTATGGTTGGTTTCTTCACTCACAAAAGATAAAAGTTTAGACCTAAAATAAGAAAATTTTGTTCATTCTAGATCTAATATGTCATTGAATTAGTATCATGTATCAGAATGGAATGTAAGACAACGTATGCGTGCATCTCTTTGTCGTCATAGACCAGATATGGTATGGGAAATATAGGAAAAATGTACTATTAATGAATTTTCAATCGCGGATACATATGTATCCTTACCATACTGAAACAACTGCCATTATTGGTATTAAACCAATAACGATTCATACAAGCTAAATCTTCTAATCGATAATTGGGCCAAAGAAATAGCTTTAATTTTATAAGTTTTTTTTTATATTTTTTGCTTTTATCCACAACTTGACTGTTTACCTCATTCCCATTACAAAAAGATGCCTTTCTATGTCTATTCTTAGAATTTAAACAAATTAGAATTCGCAATTCTCTACGACGTCTAGGCGATAAAATATTTTCAGGAACAAACAAATCATAATTTTTTTTATATCTATTTCCAGTCATCTTTTGATGTTTTGTAATGACTTCATCAGAATTAGAATTCTTATCAACATGTTTTTTTTCTCGGTATCTTTGATTTATTTGATGTTTACTTTTATGAACTAATGAAATACCGAGGGTTTGATACATAATAAATTTTCCATCATTTTTTATAGCTAGACGAATTGGTTCAATAATCAAAAATCCCCTTTTAATAAATTCGGTAAGAGTTACATCTTTCTGAATCGTCAAAATATCCAGACTCATTTCGCCCCTTTGAATAGAGGATATAGTAATTTCTCTTGGATTTATCAGTCTAAGCAGGAGACAATATACGTTGATGTTATTGATTATTTTTTTATTTAAAGAATCATCCCATCTCAATTGAAAATACAAATACCTTTTTAGGAAGAAATCAAACTCCGCTTTTGTATTGATCTTGTATTGCTTTTTATTTCTATGTTTTTTCATGTCCGATCCCGTATAATCTTCTTCAACATCTTTTTCTTGGTTTGAAAGAGCTGATTTAAGATCTGCTTGGCCCGTGGATTCTTTTTCTCCTTGATTTCGGTTTTCTAATTCAAGAGATTTTTTTTCATTCGACGATATTGATATAAAAGGATCTCTTTTTTTATTTCCAGTGATGCTTTTGTTTTCACTAGCATTTTTTTTTATATTAGAATTAAAAAGTAGTAATTTAATTGGTATAACCCACGGTTTCATTTTATACGTATTATAAAGTCTCACAAATTCTGGCAAGAACCAAAGTTCCAGATTTGATATGGGACGACTTAGTATTTCTTCATTCATTCCCATCCAATCCAAAAGGGGTTTTTGATTGGATAGGTTGATTTTTTGATCTTGCTGAAGTGTGAGATAAAAAAGATCCTTATTATTGATTTTATCAATTATTTGATACTTATTAACCCTAGTCTTAGTATATTTATTACTGTTAGTGTCAGTATCAATATTGATCCAGGCCTCAATATCGACCTTCGTTTTAAGACAAAAATCGAGAATTCTCCAATCAAAAAATTTTCTATCCGTATTTTTATCCATATCTCGAATATCATCTTCTACCATATTAAATGATTTTTGTTTATGTGTGTTGTAATTATAAAAAATATCTTGGTTAGTTTTTACTTGTAATGGTGATCCATAAATTGAAGAGTACTTCTTAGTTTCAGAATTTATAGATTTATATGCTAAAAGATCATATCTATATTGTTTTTTAAAATTATCCTTTTGATTCAATAATAAATCCGTTTCAATTTTTGTTTTTTTTTCGTAGTGAATTAATTCATCTTTTTCATATAAATCACACAAATCTTTATATAAATCTTTATTTTGAGCTATACAGTTCAATATATTTCGCCATTTTTGTGGTACTACTCTAGACCATTTAATTTGAGATACATCACATTGATATTGATAATGACTCCTTAACCAATTTGTCCATTGATTCATTCCAGAATTGCGAAGATTCTTAGGTCTTAATTCGGAATGAAATAGTTCTTGTCTTACAACAAAAAAATCCTTTATTTCATTCTTAAGAAAAAGGGGGGTTCCATTATATTGAAATACGGATTTCAATTTCTCTAACTTAATAAGTTGGGTTTGTGATAATTTGTAAAATACAGATGCTTGTGAAAAGTAAGATAAGTCAAAAAAAGTCTTTGAATTTTTTTGACTAAGACTAATATTAGTATTAGAAAGTGACTCTTTTATAATCGAAATAAATTTAATTAAACTTTGATTTGTTTTATTAATTCTTTCTTGATTTGCTTCATTACTGTTAATGTTTTTATTAATAATTTTTTTTGTTGATTCAAGAAAAAGTTGTGTATTGATACTAGGAATATTAATCATAGATAGAAAGATATCTATGTATATCTTTTCAATGAAAAATATTATAAAATAATGGGATTTACGGATTAATCGAGCAGTTCTTCTTTTTAATATCTGCCAAATATTTTTTTGTGATTCCAATCTTTTATCATCATAACTTATTTTGTTAGAACTCAAATTTCTATCTGAAGTTAGAAATCCCTTTTTCTTGTCTTTTGTAATTTTTTCTATTTGATTTATGATTGTGTTTATTCTATCAGTCAGATCTTGCATTTTTTTTTCTGTTAATGAATAATTTGTCCAATCCTGAGATCTAATTTGAATGGACGATTCCTGAATGATCCGATTACTGATTATTGAATCTTTTTTAATTTCACTCAATTCATATACTTCTATTTCTCTCAATCCAAATAATATAATTGGGTTTATTTTTGAGAGTTCTTTTATTATTTCTTTTATAAACAGAATGTTTTTAATGATCCATTTTTTTGGTTTTTTTGAGACATTTAGAAACAATTTTGTTTGTTCTTTAAAAATTCCTAGAATTATAAAACATTTCTTTTGCAATTTTTGAATTTTTTTTTTGAGTTCTTTTAAAATCGGTTCAAAAAATGAAAGTTTTTTTCTGGGAGAACCAAAAGGTAGTTCAGCTTCCATTCCAAAAATTGTTAAAAAACAAAAATCATTTTTTTGACCTTGCTTTTTCATTGGATCGTTATAAGGGGCTCGTAACTTAGATCTGTGCCAAGGTTTAAGACGAAAAGGAAATAGGATCTTGATCTGAATGCCGTCTGTTAACCAGTTTTTTGGAAATTCTTTTTCTGATAATTGAACGCCGTTATAGGTACATTTAACATGCATTTCTCTATTCCAATCCTTTAAGTCCTCATACCATTCCGGAAATTGAAATAATAGTATACGGACGATATTTTTAGCTATTATCAATGAAGGTAATATAATATATTTTCTAAGAATTGATTGGGTTACTAATAAAAAACCTCTCATTACTTGAGCAAGTAAAATACTATCCCAGGCTTCCGCTATTTGTATACGCACTTTCTCCTTTCTTTTGTCTTCTTCTTTTTTGTCCTCCTCTTTTTTTTTCGCGCTTTCTTTTGTCTTT